GGACAAATGGCCGAGACTACTGGAAGGATTCCTCTTTGGATAATCGGTACTGTAACTGGTATTCCTGTGATCGGTTTAATCGGTATTTTCTTTTATGGTTCATATTCTGGATTAGGTTCATCCCTGTAATAATCGGATGAACTGAGTTCTAGACATGAAAGCGTAAGAACTCAACAGGATCCCCCTCGAATCAGAAAAAAAGAGGGGGTAGGTCCCGTTGAGCTCTTACTAATTAGAATAATTTATTCGTATAAATGACAAAATGGATCTTTCCGATGTTTCAAAAAACTTCATTTCTTTCTGATTCTGAATTGCTTCAAAAAATTGATTCAGAACATCTCTTTCGCGATAGTATCGGTCGATACTTTCAAAGCGAAAAAAAAAAAGAAAGAGAGAATCACTCGATTCCCTCTTTCTGGATGACACAATCACAATATAACAATAATATATTTCTATCGATCAGATATCACAAACCCTTTAATATACTATTTAATATACTAATAGAATTTTCTTTAGTTATTTTAACATAAAATAAAATTTATAAGTTCATTGAATTTGTTCACTACTTATGTAATAAATCTAAAAAAAGGTTCTGATAAACCGGGAAAAATTGAAACCAAGAATAGGGATCTTTGACGAACGGGATCAAGAATAATTAATTATTTTATTATTTCGACACAAGAACAAGAAAAGGAATTTTTCTGGTGTCGAAGACTAGGAAGACGAATAATCCCTTCTAGAATCCTTTGTTCCCTTCATTTTTTTTCTATTCTCCATTTACTTATCTTATTTTTAATATCTAATCGAATTTGATTCTATTAGAATCAAAATGGATACATTCAATGACATTTCAATCTGACACCAGTGACATAATAATACCGCTCCTATTTGCATTGTAAAAAACAAAGAAATAAAGAAGAGGTAAAATAGTCTTCCTCACAATATCCATACTATGACTAGTAATGCGGTACAAGTCATTCCCGAAATACGGTAGAAAAAGAATATAAACAAAAACAAGGAAAAAGTTTTTCATAATTTTTTGATCATACATAATTAAATTATAGAATTGCCAACAAGAATTTGGTTTTTTTTACGAACTTGATGTTGATAAATCCGCAGATTTAGAAATTCATTTCGGACAATTGAACCTTCTCAAACTGTTTCTTTTTAAGAACCAAAAAGATTTGTGCCAAAATAACAGATGCAAAAAAGAACAAAAGGCCTTGGACACGTAATGGATCTTGAAGGACTATTTCCGCATCTCCCTGCCCAAATCCTCCCACATTAGGATTACTCGTTAATGGTTGATCAAGTTTGATAGATTCGCCCTCTGAAACAAGAAGTTCTGGTCCTGGAGGGATAATATCAACCACTTGACGCCCATCCGATGCATCCACTATGGTTATTTCATATCCTCCTTTTTCTTTTCGTATTATTTTGCTTACTATACCTGCTGCTGTAGCATTATAAACATTATTATTACTCTTACTCCCGTCGGGATAAATCTGACCCCTTCCCCTGTTCCCGCCTACGTATATGGGATATTTTAAGAAGTGAACATCTTTCTTAGTCGCAGGGTCCGGGGAAAGAATAGGAAAGGTGATTTCACTATATTTCTGACCAGGAACAGGCCCTATCACCAGAATATTTTTTTTAGTGGGACGATAGCTCTGAAAAGACAGATTGCCTATCTTTTCTTTAATCTCGGGAGAAATACGATCGGGGGGGGCTAATTCAAACCCTTCGGGTAAAATAAGAACAGCCCCCACATTCAAACCGCCCTTTTTACCATTCGCAAGAACTTGTTTCAGTTGCATATCATAAGGAATTCGAACAACTGCTTCAAATACAGTATCAGGAAGTACCGCTTGTGGAACCTCGATATCCACGGGCTTATTAGCTAAATGGCAGTTGGCACAGACAATACGGCCGGTTGCTTCTCGTGGATTTTCATAACCCTGCTGTGCAAAAATGGGATATGCATTTGAAACGGGTGCCCAAGTTATTATATATATCATGAGTGATACGGAAATAGATCGAGTAATCTCTTCCTTTATCGAAGAAAAGGTATTTCTAGTTTGCATGGTACAATCATTGAGCCCAAAAATTTCTACAATAAAATTAGGTAGGTCCCTAGTATAGTTCCCTATCCATGATTCTGCTATTTACTGAAATAATGTTACTCGAATATAGGAGGCATCCTTCTGGATGGGTAGAAGGAATAAGTACAATTTTGAATGTTTTACTTATGTACAAAGTAACAAACATTAGATTTTTCAGTCATTCATTGAATGATAAATCACTACAAGTGACGGAGATACACGATTTAAATAACGGAAGATCCAATATTTTAAAATTGTGTCAAGAATGACTGGAAAAGTGGAAACAAGACCGGATATAATTTGATCGTTATGAGAAAATCCAAAATCTTTGTAGACAGAACCAATCATTAGTTCCCAACCATGGGGCGAATGGAATCCTATACATAAATCAGTTAATAAAAGAATAGAAAAAGCTTTTATTGTGTCGCTTAAGTTATATAGGAACTCTTGAACCCAAGAGTTAAGAATAACAAGTTCTTCATTACCAAGAATAGAATAACCACTTAGAATAACGAAACAGATTATATTTGTCGAGAAGTGCAAAATCGTATGGATACGATCCTCATTGTGCATCTTGATCAATTGGATCGTTTCTTTGTAGATTCCGATACGAAGCTTTTGTAGATGTGTTTCTGGGTATTCCTTTAGCATTTCGTCCAAGAGAAAGAGTTCCTCTAATTCTATAACTTTTTTTATAATACTCTTTTCTTGAATATCATTCAAAAAAATTTCGGATTGCCCAGTATTCCACCAATTAGTAACCCAAGATTCTAGGCTTTTATTAAATGAAAGAGAGATCCACCAGGGCAAAAATACTATAGATGCAAGATATAGAAGGGGAATGAATGCTTTCTTTTTTGCCATTTTTTCGTCTTTGATTTTTTAATGAACTCACTTCATTCGTTAACTCTCTACACTACTAATATTTATATCAAACATAAGTTCTATTACAAGTCATATGGATACTATTATGAATCCATTCCCTCTTTTTTAGTTTTTGATTTGTGATTCATTGCTTAGTCCTTGAATTTCGAAATAATACAGAAAGAAAATAACAAAGAGTCCACTTTTGTTACTGTGGAGTGGATTTACATACGCATAAAAAAAAATTTCGGACAAAGACTGTTTTCTGGCTGTTCCGTATACGTCTGCTTTGGCTCAAATGAGCATTCTGAAGAAATTCCAGTTAAGTTATACTATTACTATGGTCTATAAAAAAGACTATTCTTTCATTTCAGTTTTATCCCTCTTGCTACGAACTAAGAAAGCATTCATTCTGAACTTCATTTTTCAAAAAACTTCAATTGGTACACGCAAGAAATAGGCCAATTCGGCAGCCTTTTGCTCAATTTCTCGTGGGGTCAGATTCTGATCGGTACGAGTCAAGGGAATGGCCCCTTGGCCTCTGATTTCCATATAAAGGACACGACGTGCATAAATACCCTCTTTAACTTCTATTCTGATGGACTGAATGTCTTTCATAAGGAATCGGAGGAAGATTCGACGATTTTTTCCAGGAAACCCCCAACGAAAAATACACACTATTCCTTCTTTTCTATCGAATCGATCATAACCGCTACCTACATTCCACAAAATTGTGCACCACAAATAGGAGCTAATAAAGAGACCTGCGATCCCATAGAAAGACATCACGATCCCCTGTGGAAAAAAAATTATTTGCTGAGACGGAAATAAAGATATCAAATCCCTACCAAGATAACTGGAAGTTCCAACCAATAAAAACCCTAATGAACCTAAAAAAAGGATAAAGGCCCAGCAGAAATTGCTGATTTTTCGAGATCCTCTTATAAATTCTATCCATATACGTTCTGATCGCCAACTCATACTAGATCTCGTTGCATTTTATTGGAATTGATAGAATAACAAAAATCCATTTTACTTTTTTTGTTTCCGAAGTAACTCTAATCAACTAGCACTATTTTGATGTGAACCTTTACTTTAGGAGTAATTCATCGAATTGCTTAGATCTAAAATAATAACATCACCTTTATATGATTCCCTATAGATACCTACATAGATATAGATATATTGACTTTACATCTCAAACATTCGTCGCCCGATCTGTTATATATTTTCTATTTTCAAATACTTATAATTCATTTCCTCAGATATCATGTTTACGCATGTATAATCGCTTATGTTTGGAGTAAGCCACATGTTAGACTCTAGTCTACTAAATAGATAGCTGTGTTATCGTCAAAGTCTAAGTTTTGAAAAAAAAAAAATAGACGGCACTAGCATATTTAAAAAATCTTGTTTTTTTGAACATGAAGAGATAAAGAAGCCATTGCAATTGCCGGAAATACTAGGCCCACTAAAGGGACAAAAATAGAGGGTAAGTTGGTGAGAGTTGTCATAGAATGGATACCTCGACTTAATATTTATTTGTACCTGTTATTTATTGTTATATTAATTGTTATATTAATATTTTTACCTGTTATTTATTGATTGTTATAAAAGGTATCTTATAATTATACTAATTCATATATAATTATACTAATTCATATATAATTATACTAAGTAATATCTACGTGAGTATATATAGAAAAGGAATGAGGAATGTCGAATTAAATAAATGGACTTACTCATCTTTCGACATGAAATATATGTATCATAATACACTTTTGTATTATTTTATTTATTATCTTGTCTTAGAATTTTTTTTTAATAAAATTTAATAAAGATTTTCTTACAAATTCCCAAAAAGTTCGTTATAATCCGATCCAACAACAGGGATTCTTAGTAAAACTAGAGATCCTCTAGAGATGTAGAAAGATGCAAGACTCTATGCCGATATTTGCTATAGTTCAATTATATATACACATGTAATGTAAGAAGGGAGCATGAAATTCATTTTATTCCCCTTGCCAAATTTTG